GCGAAAAAAAAAAGAATCAATGTATAGATTCCAGTCCTCTTTCTTTTTTCCTATTCTTTTTCATAGCAGGTTTTTCTAACTTCTAACGAAAAGGCTTTTTCTTCGATTTTTCAATAAAGACGAATTTTGACTTCTTTTCTTTCTTCTTTATAATAGAAAAAAAGTCAATAAACTTATCGAATTAACTTCTCATTGATGTATTATTTCATCGAGATTCAATACAAATCACGATGGTATTTTCTTGTTCCTGAATGGGTCTCTTTCATCTTTTTAGGTTTATGCTCTACTCCGGGTAAAGATCCGCCCGATTTGGATTTGCACATATAGGACAAATCTTCCCATCACCATTTCTTTTTGTTATGACTTTACAAATAACAAACAGGAATCATTTATGATACACGTAGTAATCATAGATATATTACCAATTGGGTTTTTTCTAAACGGAGCCTGGATACTTCATTTTTTTAGTCCAACCAAAGCCAACCATAAATTATTCTAATTGATAATAGTACTATGAATTCCCCCCCAAAATGCATCTAATTGCACTTCACGCTCCAATTTTTTGATGATTCAATTTCTCTTTCTTGGGCGAAACAGAGGATATCTCGATCGGGGGAGAGAACGGGGAAATCCCATATGACCCAATATATCTGACAAGTCGCACTATACGTCAACCCAAGATGCATCTTCCTCTCCAGGACTTCGGAAAGGTACTTTTGGAACACCAATAGGCATGAATTGAAAGAAAAAAGAACTAAATACTATATTTCACTTTGATGTGGAAACGTAACAATATGGTTTTATTGTCTTTATAATATTGGTTTTATCATATTTATTTAATAAATAGATTAGAAAAATTCAGAAAGAAAGACAAAATAAATAAAGGAAAATTTTTACGAATAGGTCCTTCTAATGATAAATAAGGATGGACGCATTTACTCATAGAAAATGGTATCAATCCCCCATTGCGTATTGGTACTTATCGAGTATAGAATAAATCTGCTTCTCTTTGTTCCTACGAACAGAATTTTTCCATTATTACGAACAGAATACAATAAATATTAATCTAACCCTTGTTAGGAAATAATCCACTCAAGAAGGGAAGTCCATAGGATAGTCATAGTATAGTCTTTTCCAATGCAATAAAGTTACGTAGTGTCTATTTTTCTTTGAGATAAAGGGGTATTTTCCATGGGTTTGCCTTGGTATCGTGTTCATACCGTTGTATTGAATGATCCCGGCCGGTTGCTTTCCGTTCATATAATGCATACAGCTCTGGTTGCTGGTTGGGCGGGCTCGATGGCTCTGTATGAATTAGCAGTTTTTGATCCTTCTGACCCTGTTCTTGATCCAATGTGGAGACAGGGTATGTTCGTTATACCCTTCATGACTCGTTTAGGAATAACCAATTCATGGGGAGGTTGGAGTATTACAGGAGGGACTGTAACGAATCCGGGGATTTGGAGTTTCGAAGGTGTAGCTGGAGCACATATTGTGTTTTCTGGCTTATGCTTTTTGGCAGCTATCTGGCATTGGGTCTATTGGGATCTAGAAATATTTTGTGATGAACGTACAGGAAAACCTTCTTTGGATTTGCCCAAGATCTTTGGAATTCATTTATTTCTCTCCGGGGTGGCTTGCTTTGGTTTTGGTGCATTTCATGTAACAGGCTTGTATGGTCCTGGAATATGGGTGTCCGATCCCTATGGACTAACGGGAAAAGTACAACCTGTAAATCCGTCGTGGGGCGTGGAAGGTTTTGATCCTTTTGTTCCGGGAGGAATAGCTTCTCATCATATTGCAGCAGGTACATTGGGCATATTAGCGGGTCTATTCCATCTTAGCGTCCGACCGCCACAACGTCTATACAAAGGATTGCGTATGGGAAATATTGAAACCGTACTCTCCAGTAGTATCGCGGCTGTCTTTTTTGCAGCTTTTGTTGTTGCTGGAACTATGTGGTATGGTTCAGCAACTACCCCCATCGAATTATTTGGTCCCACTCGTTATCAATGGGATCAGGGTTACTTCCAGCAAGAGATATATCGAAGAGTTAGCGCCGGGCTAGCAGAAAATCAAAGTTTATCAGAAGCCTGGTCTAAAATTCCTGAAAAATTAGCTTTTTATGATTATATAGGCAATAATCCGGCAAAAGGAGGATTATTCAGGGCAGGCTCAATGGATAACGGAGATGGAATAGCGGTTGGATGGTTAGGACACCCTATCTTTAGAGATAAAGAAGGGCGTGAGCTTTTTGTACGTCGTATGCCTACTTTTTTTGAAACATTTCCAGTCGTTTTGGTAGACGGCGATGGAATTGTTAGAGCTGATGTTCCTTTTAGAAGGGCAGAATCGAAGTATAGTGTTGAACAAGTAGGTGTAACCGTTGAGTTCTATGGCGGCGAACTCAATGGAGTCAGTTATAGTGATCCTGCTACTGTGAAGAAATATGCTAGACGCGCTCAATTGGGTGAAATTTTTGAATTAGATCGTGCGACTT